CCCAATTCTCCCACTTAGGCTTACAATGCTTTGGGATTGATAATATCAAAACTTATTAATTATATTATAATGTATAATAACGGCATAGATATTCTAATCTACTTGAATATTGAATACCAGAAAACTGTATGAATGTTGTTTTTATTAACTTATATTATTATTAACGCGGGTATAGCTAATCTAGATCTCCGTCTTCTCTCTTCTTTTATTGCCCTCTTGTCCTGTCCTGTCGTGTCGTTAATTGACAGTATGACTTAGGGCTCAATATAATTTGACCGAACAAATCATAGTTTGGTAAACCACCTTGAATCTACTGCGGAGTGAAGGATCTTGGATCCAACGCATAACCCTTTGGGAATCAGAAAGATAAAGACGAGAAAGACCAATGAAATCAAGTTTCAAGATTGTATAGTTTAATGGTAAAGTTTGATTACCATTAATCCTCAGAATAGTTAACGAGTTTTTCCCTTTTATTTATATACTATGCATCACCTAAATCCTAAAGGCGGCTCCAGGCCTGAGTTATATTAAGTTAAGGTGGCCTTAGTTACCTATGGTATTTGTCTTATTACCTATTTCTAGTTGATTTATGAATGAAGGTGGCATAGGCCCCTATGGTCCAGTGGTTACGACCTCTCTCTTTCACGGAGAAAACGAGGGTTCAAGTCCCTCTGGGGGTATACCAAGACTAAAGACTATAGGAGTGGGATTTTCTATCAAGTGATCCGTATTTGTCAAGTCCTTCTATTAGTCTACTCAGAAGAGACTTTCTATTTTATATCAAATGTTATATTTGATTTCAAGTGATATGTATTTGTCAAGTCTACTTGGGAGACGAAAGGAAGTTGATTATGGAACGTCTAAAATGAATTAGGCGTTGGGTCGATGCCCGAGTGGTTAATGGGGACGGACTGTAAATTCGTTGGCAATATGTCTACGCTGGTTCAAATCCAGCTCGGCCCAACAATTCGCCAATCTACTATCAGATGGTATAACCCTCTTGTTCTTAAGAAATACCTGATACAAGACAAGAGAATAAAAAAAAGAATCTAAATTTTCTGCTAGATCTCTTCTTATTTCCCTGGGATTGTAGTTCAATAGGCTAGAGCACCGCCCTGTCAAGGCGGATGTTACGGGTTCGAGCCCCGTCAGTCCCGACGGATCCAATAAGTACATCAATTCGCCTCTCCATTTTCTGTGAAATGAAGGGACAGAGAGAATAATTGAATTCCGAAGGGGTTTCCCTCTATTTTTTTTTTTCAGGATTCTCTCGAAGAAAGAACACACCCTAAAATAAAATGAAAATAACTAAAATAGTGAAGTTGACAGAATATTTCATCTTTTCTGCCGCGACTCGTCTTTCTCATACTTCTTTGTTTTGTCTTCCAAAGAAAAGAGGATCACTAAAATTTAAAACCTAATTCCTGTCTTTTTCCACTTCGCTTGTATTGTTTGTTGGTGGGGTTTTGTAGTTAATGGAAACGGACGGGTTAGATTATACTTCATTTGATGGTTCTAGAAGGAAGACCTAAGGTAGGTTATAGAAAAGAAAGAACAGAAAAGAAGGATAAATAAAGGAATTTTTGATTGGTCCGGGAATCCTATCTTGGATTCGGTATGGATAAAAGATCTTCATATGTTATATACTATTAATTCTCCACGACTAATTAATTTAATAGCTCAGATATTGTTATTCATGATATTGATCCGATTCAATATCATCGATAGGTAATGCATTCATTGAATTGACAGGTGAAAGATTTATCATCTCTATGGGATTAAATCCCGAGTTATTGTATTGTGAAATAAAAAAAAACGATGAGATTATGGAAGTAAATATTCTTGCATTTATTGCTACTGCACTGTTCATTTTAGTTCCTACTGCTTTTCTACTTATAATTTACGTAAAAACAGTAAGTCAAAATAATTAATTAATTACTTTAAATGAAACTCGACTTCTGAATTCTTTGAAGAAATCAAAAGAAAAGTATTCTATTTTTGCTGAAATCAAGGGGCTATAATCGGCGATATTCTATGAGATCCGAGAGTATGGTAAGTAAGAAATTGCTTTATTACTTACCATACTCTCTATTAGTGTTATAGTAGTGTATAAAGTTGTACTTGACTTTCTAATAAAAAGGGTATGCTATATTAGCTTCTATCTTCAATCTTCAATTCAATATATGTAGTTATTAATCCATATTTGGAATTGACGTAGGACCCAATCTTTTCTTTCATACATTTATATATATATATATATATATTTATATTCCAATGAATCTGAAAACTTCCAATGAATCTGAAATAATTGTTTTACTGTTATAGAATACATTTCTCCACTAGAATCTAATGGAATTTCGAAATGAAGATATTTTTATTTGAAAATTATTTCAATTTAAATAAAGAATGCGTTGCAGAACGATCTATAAAACAATTGATACCTTTTCATTTCTCAACTAAATTAGGAGTGCTTCTAAAGTCCACTTCTTCCCCATACTACGAGTGAAAGGGAAAAAGTAAAGACTACCATTAAAGCAGCCCAAGCGAGACTTACTATATCCATGTGAATTATGTCCCTTATCTCTATGATAGAATTATTCCATTATTGCTCACTAATAATAGTAGAATGAATGGTCCAGAGTCAAAAAGGGATTCTGGGCGAACACTATTGATGAATCAATCAAATAAATGGATTTTAAAAATTCCTATATGATTTATAATCCGTACCCTTTCCCGATTGTCTCTCTGAAGGAGTTGGGATATAGTATATTATACTCTTGACGAGGGGTAAAAATTGTTTTGGGCTTTTTTTTTATTTTCTATAAAAGGTAAATTATCTATCCAATCTCAATCTAATAGTGATTGAATGCCTGAACACTCAGAGATTCTCGCGAGTCTATATATGTAGATTACAGTATAGAAAGTACTTTCCCAACTAGTAGTGGAATTCTCGGCCGGTTATCCAATGTAATTCAAGACCCAATCAATAGACATTACATTAGCAGTAGAAGAGAATCTGGAAGTCTTGCTTCGACCATTATAATCTTTCTTTGAATTTTAGATTCAAAGATTTCCAATCTTTTACAAAATCCCCAGAACATAAAAAAATAGCGGAACAGAACAAGAGATTTCGATTCGTTTGTTGATGAGGCGGCACCCGGATTTGAACTGGGGAAAAAGGATTTGCAGTCCCCCGCCTTACCACTCGGCCATGCCGCCAAAACGATACACAATAGGATAAAAATTTCCCTTTTTGAGTTGTATTAGTAAACTTGAGTTTATTGTACTTGCATCCCTTTTTAATCCTTTTTTCTAAATTTAGAAAAAATTAGAAAAGAAACCGTTTTTCCCCTTTTGATTGTATTTGATCTGCCCCTTCGATTGATTGTATAGTATCTCAAAACACACAAACTTCCACTCACTTTTATATTGAAAAATCAAATGTATATTTTCACTCAAAAAGCCTAAATTTATGGGAACCATTAACTATTTATTGACTGACAATTCGTGAATTATTCTTGGATTTGAATATAAATTTTGGTTTGCCTAATGACATAAGAATAAGCAAAAATTTTTTGATACATACTTAATTTATTTTTTTAATCAAAAATCCTTCTCAATTTCCATTATAACAAAAATTATAGGTATATGTAAACCCCAGAACGGATATTCTTATACAGATACCAAATTGGCTATTTATATTATAGTATGTTGCCTATAAATAAAGGGAATTCGTTGGAACAAAAAAAGGCCTGGCTGGGTATTGACCGGGCCAGGCCCAAAAGGCACTTCGAACAAAATAAAAGAAAGAAGGTGTTCTTTATTTATCTTTCTATTTGGATCTTTCGAGCATCTAAATTGAATTGCTAATTATATAATAACGATAAAGAATGTGAAAGAAATACTTTCTTTAATCCTTACTTGATGTGTAATGTAACATAGTAATTATCTTTTTCAATTGGGAGAGATGGCTGAGTGGACGAAAGCGGCGGATTGCTAATCCGTTGTACGAGTTATTCGTACCGAGGGTTCGAATCCCTCTCTTTCCGTTTCCGTTGATGAGTTTCCATTTTTTCTTTCAAATTTTGCAAACCCCTTTTTATTTTTTCCTTGTTAAATGTGTGGAATAGCTAAAAAAAATCTTAAGAAAATTATAAAATCAAGCAATAAAAACAAAAAAATTATTCTTCACGTCCAGGATTACGTCCTGGATCATTGGATAGGAATCCAAAGATGAAGAGAGAAACAAAGAATATTACTACTGTATAAACGAAAAGTTTGAGAGTAAGCATTACACAACCTCCAAGATCATTTTTTGAAAAAGAAAAACGAGAAAAGACAATAGATCCTCCATTTTTATATCACATATCCTATTTTGACACCAAGAAAAGAATTCTAGAAATAGAAAAGAATGTTCAGAAATTCAAATGAAGTTGAAATTTGTAATCAGAGTCTTTGATTACCACAAATCACTTTCATACCCAAATTAGATATTGTAAGGGACCCGAAGCTAATAAGGTATTTCGCCGTAAAAAGGATTAAAATCAGGAAATAGGGCGTCTCGTGGCTATCCGAGAATTTCAATGTTTGAATCGAAGGTTCATACTGTCAGACTTATTTGATCTTATCAATTGTTATAATTTTTCTCGAATAAATATGAATTTTCTAGGATAGTATTAAAGATCTTATCGAAAACTTACAGCAGCTTGCCAAACAAAGGCTAAAAGAAAAAAGAACAGGGGTATGACTGGCATAACATCTACGATTGGATTCAAAAAAGCATAGGCTTCGGGCAATTTGGCCAAGAAAAGACTACTCGGATAAAGGGCAGAATTAAGACAGATCAAACTAAAGATATTAAGCATAACAGACATTTTTTTCGTCGAGATAATTGCATTTTGATTGAGTTATTGATATAAGGAAAAATGAAGTAAAGTAAGGTAGACAAAAAATCCTTCTTTTTCCGCTCAATCAAAAATCCTCCGATTCTCAAAGGAGAATAGAAGAAATCATACTTTCATACAATATCTTAATTGAATTATATGTAATGATCAATAAATTCCATTGAATTAATTCTAGAGATACACATGCCAAAATCCTAGCACGAATCTATAATAGATTCTATAAAGAATAAAGATTTTCTATAGTTGGACTGGAATTGACGAACACTTAATACCAATATTATTCTTTAATAGTATAAGTATCCAATAAAAATAGAAATGGGGCGTAGCCAAGCGGTAAGGCAACGGGTTTTGGTCCCGCTATTCGGAGGTTCGAATCCTTCCGTCCCAGAGCATATCCATTGTATTCTAATACTTCTTTTTTGTTCAACAAGGTTCTGTTTCAAGGTTTGGATAGACTTTTTTTATTCTTCGCGGAATCATATCTGACTTTTTCACAAACCAAACTAAATCGAGTTCAAATGACATGCAAAAGTAACTGAACCCTTTTGTGACCCATAGAAAATGGGGCATAGATCACAGTTGGAAAAAGATTACTTAACCTCAGGTTAAAAAAATATGAAAATACATATAAAACGAGGAAGTGCTTAGCCTATAGGTATGTATGGTTATCCTATTTCAGTGACAATAGTGTTTCCATTTTTGTGAAAACTAAATTGCATCCCTAAAATATGAAAATTTAAATATTTAACAATGATATTTCTTTTTATTGTTCGATCTATTTAGCTTATTTGCTTTGCATCATTGACAATTCCATTTGAAAAGAAAGAGAGATCTTGCTTTTTTATGATAATAAAAAGGAGTAAAACTTGACTCAAAGAATGATGTAGAAGTAGAAAACTTTTTCAACTATCAAGATTTGTAATGATTCCTTCTAGGTTGGGAAGTTGAAAATGGTCAGTCTATCTTATTGAGTCACTTGAAGAGGCAGAGTCAAATAGAATTTATTTATTTTATTTGTGCGATTTCTGTTAGTTATGTTATTTCTATATTTGGATTTCTTAATATTTCTGTTAGATATTTTTTTGAGATAGAGATTTATAGAAAAATGTTATATTCAGACAAAAAAAGACGGCATTTTGCTAAAATTTATTCAGAAAAATCTTTATTATCTGTGTAGATATTCTCTATTAAATATAAATAACTATGTCTCTGTACCGACTGAACCAATGACTATTCATGATTCCATAATTGAATCAATTCCATACTGGTTCCAAATTAGAGGAATGTTATGGTAAAACTTCGTTTAAAACGATGTGGTAGAAAGCAACGTGCGACTTGAAGGACATGATCCGGTGTGGATTCTTATTGTTACATCCACCATTTTATATAGGAATGAAGGTGCTCTTGGCTCGACGTCGTTTGTTCTATTCTACTAGAACCCTTCTTTTTTTATTGGGTTCTAATGTAAATAGTTCATGATGGAGCTCGAGTAGAAAGTATTTATTAATTTCTCAGGGGCAACGATCTAGGGTTAATGCCAATTAATAAATTGGAACAACTTCGTAAGTATATCTTCGATATAGAAATCGAAAGGATTCCATTCCAACAAATTTTCAAAATTGTTGGAACGGCTAAAACTTTTTCGATCGACAGTGTATCGCGCATGAATCAACCTCGGTATGATTCTTTGATAGAAAGAAATCCCAAAAGGGGTATGTTGCTACCATTTTGAAAGGATTAAGAAGCACCGAAGTAATGTCTAAACCCAATGATTTAAAACAAAAATAAAGGATCCCAGAACAAGGAAACACCACTTCAATTGTCTCACGGATCCGAATAAAGAATCCAAATAAATTTTAAACGAGACAAAAACGGTGGGTTAAAGACCACTCAATAAAAAAATATCTTAAAAATCTTTAATATATTTGAGAATTATTATTATTATATTATTGAACTTGAGTTATGAGTACAAATGATTTTTTTTCAGCAACGCGGCTAAATAAAAATGACTATGAGTTAAATTGAAATTTGAAATTATATTATAGAATAATTCATTTTACAGATTTTCTATTTATTCTAATTCTAATTTTATCCATAGACAAAACATCATTTTTTCTCGAGCCGTACGAGGAGAAAACTTCCTATACGGTTCTAGGGGGGGGGGTTCTTTTTCATCTACATCTATCCCGATGAGCCGTCTATCGAATCGTTGCAATTGATGTTCGATCCCGAAGAGAAGGAAGAGATCTTCAGAAAGTGGGTTTTTATGATCCGATCAAGAATCAAACTTATTTAAACGTTCCCGCTATTCTCTATTTCCTTGAAAAAGGTGCTCAACCTACAGGAACTGTTCAGGATATTTTAAAAAAGGCAGAGGTTTTGCCCTAATCAAATGAAATTCAATTAAATTAAGGAAATAAAAAATAAGGGTAGGATAATGATTTCTATATCATTTTGGATATCTTTTCTATACTATGTTTTTTTATTTCCTTCTTTTCTTCTTCTATTCGTATCTAGTTATCATTGTTTTTATAGAATCCTTTTTGATAGAATCTTTTTTGATAGAATCCTTTTCTAAGGAAACCCTTATTTGATT